AATGAAGTGCCTGAATTAAAGGAATATCTTGATAGGGTAAATAATGTGAAAAATTTCACCTTCATTACATTTAATAGAATTAAACTATCTCTTAAAGCATCAAAAGCTTTTGTACATCATATACTAAAATGTACTTTTATAAAAAGATAAGCTAATAAAGCTCATGGGTTCATACCCCGTATATAAAGGTTTAAATCCTTTTCTTTTTAATTTTATTTAATTTTTCAAAATTGATTTTTGTTTTTTGTTTACTAAGAGGAACTTTAATCTCTATTTCTGCTAATTCCTGACTAGGTGCTTGAATAGGTTTAGAAATTAATCTGTTGTGCTTCATCCCTCTAATAAGCTCATCAGTTAATTTAATATCCAATGAATCAGCCCTAAAATACTTTCTAGCTCAAGCCTTAGCTTCATCTGTATTATTATTTTCAATTATTATTTTATCCTCAAATGAAGCTATATTTATATTTTTTGATTCCATTAATCTAACACAAATTTGTTTAGATTCCGCCCTTTTACTCAAATTAGGAGCAGCCCCCTTTCACTTCTGATTTCCCAGAGTAATAGAAGGCCTTGATTGATTCAATGGGTTAATTTTAATAACATGACAAAAAATTGCCCCCATTATTCTTATTTCGTATAATTATAACCCTTCGTTCATCTATAGCTCAATTATTTTTTGTTTATTAATTGGATCTATCGGGGGATTAAATCAAACTAACCTACGAAGTTTAATAGCTTTTTCTTCAATTAATCATTTAGGATGAATTTTGAGATCTCTATTAATTAGTGAATCTTTATGAATCACTTACTTTTTATTTTATATTTTCTTATCAATTTCTGTAATTTTTATTTTTATAAATTTTAAAATTTACCATTTCATACAAATTAATCCTCATTTAAGTGATTTTTCTATAGGAAAATTTTTTTTATTTAGTAACTTATTATCCATGGGAGGTCTCCCCCCATTTTTAGGATTTCTTCCTAAACTCCTTGTTATCCAAAATTTATTAAAAATTAATGATTATTTTATGATTTTCATCATAGTAATAACAGCACTAATTACCCTTCTTTTTTATATCCGAATTTCTTATTCATCTTTTATAATCTTTACTACAAATCTAAAATGAGTTAAAACCTTCTATTATAGAAATAAACTCATATATTTAATGAATTCTATTTCTATTTTTGGTTTAATTTTTATTTTATTGTTTCAAATTTTATTTTAACATTGAAGGCTTTAAGTTAATCAAACTATTAGCCTTCAAAGCTGAAAATAAATATTTAAATTTAAGCCTTAAAAGAAAATCTTTACCTTTAGATTTGCAATCTAAAATCATAATTGACTACAAGACTTTTGGTAAAAGAGAAATTTCTCATAAATAAATTTACAATCTATCGCCTATATTCAGCCATTTTACCGCGAAAATGATTATTTTCTACGAATCACAAAGATATTGGAACTTTATACTTTCTTTTTGGAACTTGAGCCGGCATAGTCGGAACTTCTCTTAGTCTTTTAATTCGAGCTGAATTAGGTCAACCAGGATCTTTAATTGGAGATGACCAAATTTATAATGTTATTGTAACTGCTCATGCTTTTGTAATAATTTTTTTCATGGTTATACCTATTATAATCGGAGGATTTGGAAATTGACTTGTTCCATTAATACTGGGGGCCCCAGATATAGCCTTTCCACGAATAAATAATATAAGTTTTTGACTTCTTCCTCCCTCACTAACTCTTCTTTTAGCCAGCTCTTTCGTAGAAAGAGGAGCTGGGACAGGATGAACGGTTTATCCCCCATTAGCATCAGGAATTGCCCATGCAGGGGCAGCCGTAGATTTAGCTATTTTTAGTCTCCACCTTGCTGGGGTATCCTCAATTTTAGGTGCTGTAAATTTTATTACTACAGTAATTAATATGCGATCACCAGGTATAACTTTTGATCGAATACCTCTATTTGTTTGAGCTGTTGCTATTACTGCTCTCCTTCTTCTTCTCTCTTTACCAGTTTTAGCTGGAGCTATTACTATACTTCTTACAGATCGTAATTTAAATACCTCATTCTTTGATCCAGCCGGAGGAGGAGACCCTATTTTATATCAACATTTATTCTGATTCTTTGGTCACCCTGAAGTCTATATTTTAATCCTTCCGGGATTCGGAATAATTTCACACATTATTAGTCAAGAAAGTGGAAAAAAGGAAACTTTTGGATCTTTAGGAATAATTTATGCTATACTAGCCATTGGATTATTAGGATTTATTGTATGAGCACACCATATATTTACAGTAGGTATAGATGTTGATACCCGGGCCTACTTTACTTCAGCTACAATAATTATTGCTGTTCCTACAGGAATTAAAATTTTTAGTTGACTAGCAACTCTCCACGGATCTCAAATTAATTATAGCCCTGCTTTACTCTGAGCCTTAGGATTCATTTTCTTATTTACAGTCGGGGGTTTAACTGGTGTTGTACTAGCCAATTCTTCTATTGATATTATTCTTCACGACACATATTATGTAGTTGCCCACTTCCATTATGTTTTATCAATAGGAGCAGTATTTGCTATCATGGGGGGATTCATTCATTGATACCCCTTATTTTCAGGATTATCTATAAACCCTAATTGATTAAAAATCCAATTCTTAATTATATTCATTGGGGTAAATCTTACCTTCTTTCCTCAACATTTTTTAGGATTAAGAGGTATGCCTCGACGATACTCAGATTACCCTGACGCCTATACTTCTTGAAATGTTGTTTCTTCAATTGGATCTACAATTTCATTAGTAGGTGTTATTTTTTTCCTATTTATTGTATGAGAAAGAATGGTTTCTCATCGATCAATTTTATTCCCAACTCATGCTCCTTCTTCTATTGAATGAATTCAAAAACTTCCTCCAATAGAACATAGTTATTCTGAACTTCCTATACTAACTAAGTATCTAATATGGCAGATTAGTGCCATGGATTTAAGCTCCATAAATAAAGATTTTTCTTTTATTAGAAAATGGCAACATGATCCAATTTAAACTTACAAGATAGAGCTTCCCCTCTTATAGAACAATTGACATTTTTTCATGATCACACCTTACTAATCTTAATCATAATTACTATATTAGTAGGTTATCTAATAATAACCCTATTTTTTAATAAATTTACAAATCGTCTTCTTTTAGAAGGTCAAACAATTGAAATTATTTGAACTATCCTCCCAGCAATTACATTAATTTTTATTGCTCTTCCTTCTCTTCAACTTCTTTATCTTCTAGACGAAATTAGAGACCCAGCCGTAACATTTAAGGCTATTGGTCATCAATGATACTGATCATATGAATATTCAGATTTTAAAAATACAGAATTTGATTCTTATATAATTCCTATAAATGAAATAACAAATGAAAATTTCCGTTTATTAGATGTAGATAATCGAATTATTCTCCCTATATTATCTCAAATTCGAGTACTTGTTACAGCTACAGACGTTCTTCATTCATGAGCAGTGCCAGCCTTAGGAGTAAAAATTGATGCTACTCCTGGTCGATTAAATCAAACTAGTTTTTTTATTAATCGACCAGGCTTATTCTATGGTCAATGTTCAGAAATTTGTGGGGCAAATCATAGTTTTATACCTATTGTAATCGAAAGAGTTTCTTCTAATGCATTTATTAACTGAATTAAAAATTTTAGTTCATTAGATGACTGAAAGTAAGTACTGGTCTCTTAAACCATTTTATAGTAAATTAACAATTACTTCTAATGAAAGAATTAGTTAAATTAACATTAGTATGTCATACTAAAATTACTAGTCATACCCTAGTATTCTTTGATTCCTCAAATAGCACCAATTAACTGATTACTTTTATTTATTTTATTCTCTATAATTCTAATTTTATTTAATATTATAAATTACTTTATTACAATACCAGCTTCTCCTGAATTAACTCTTAAAAATTTTAAAAAAAACAACTTTAATTGAAAATGATAACAAATCTATTTTCTGTTTTTGACCCCTCTTCAAATTTTAATATATCTCTTAATTGACTAAGAACTTTCTTAGGATTATTAATTATTCCTATAATATTTTGATTATTGCCAACCCGATTTTCTTTTATTTGATTTTCTATTTTAAATACTCTTCATAAAGAATTTAAAACTCTTCTAGGACCATCGGGTCATTTTGGATCAACCTTTATTTTTATCAGCCTATTTTCTATAATCTTATTCAATAACTTCCTAGGATTATTTCCATATATCTTTACTAGCACAAGCCATCTAACCCTTACTCTAGGGCTAGCTTTACCCCTATGACTATGTTTTATAATCTATGGATGAATCAACCACACACAACATATATTTGCCCATTTAGTACCTCAAGGAACTCCCCCTATCTTAATACCTTTTATAGTATGCATTGAAACTATTAGTAATATTATTCGCCCAGGTACCTTGGCAGTTCGATTAGCTGCCAATATAATTGCTGGGCATCTACTTCTTACTCTATTAGGAAATACAGGAAATTCATGTCCTTCTAATCTTCTTATTATTTTAATTTTCACCCAAATTCTATTACTAATATTAGAATCTGCTGTTGCTATTATTCAATCTTATGTCTTTACTATTTTAAGTACACTTTACTCTAGAGAAGTTAATTAATGTCAACACACGCTAACCACCCATTTCACTTAGTAGATTATAGTCCCTGACCTTTAACAGGAGCACTTGGTGCTATAACTACTGTTTCAGGATTAATTATATGATTTCATCAATATAACGTTTCACTTCTCCTTTTAGGTAAATTAATTATTATTCTAACTATAATTCAATGATGACGAGATATCACGCGAGAAGGAACATTTCAAGGACACCACACCCTAATTGTTACAATTGGATTACGTTGAGGAATAATCTTATTTATTATTTCTGAAGTATTCTTCTTTGTTAGTTTTTTTTGAGCCTTTTTTCACAGAAGTTTAAGTCCAACCATTGAACTAGGAGCTGTCTGACCCCCAACAGGAATTACCCCATTTAATCCATTCCAAATTCCATTATTAAATACTGCAATTTTACTAACTTCAGGAGTTACCGTTACGTGAGCTCATCATAGTATTATAGAAAATAATTATACACAAGGAGTACAAGGTCTATTTTTTACAGTAATTTTAGGAATTTACTTTACACTTCTTCAAGCTTATGAATATATAGAAGCATCCTTTTCAATCGCCGACTCCGTATATGGGTCAACATTTTTTATAGCGACAGGATTCCATGGTCTTCATGTTATTATCGGAACAACCTTTCTCCTAGTATGTCTTATTCGACAAATTCAATGTCATTTCTCAATAAGTCATCATTTTGGTTTTGAAGCAGCTGCTTGATACTGACATTTTGTTGATGTAGTTTGATTATTCTTATATATTTCAATTTATTGATGAGGTAGATATTTATATAGTATAAAAAGTATATTTGACTTCCAATCAAAAGGCCTAATTTTTAGTATAAATAATTCTTTCATTATTGTCTATAGCTTTAATTATTATAACCATCTCAATCTTAATTATAATTCTTGCTTCTATTCTTTCAAAAAAAAGTTTTGTAGACCGAGAAAAAGCTTCTCCATTTGAATGTGGGTTTGATCCAATTAGATCCTCACGATTACCATTTTCTTTACGATTTTTCTTAATTGCAGTAATTTTTCTTATTTTTGATGTAGAAATTGCTTTACTATTTCCATTAATCCTAATTCTTAATTATTCTAATATTCTTATATGATCTTTTACTAGATCAATTTTTCTATTAATTTTATTAATTGGATTATACCATGAATGAAATCAGGGGGCTTTAAATTGAGCTAATTAGGGATGTAGTTAAGTATAACATTTGATTTGCACTCAAAAAGTATTGTTTTCAATCTTCCTTATATAAACTTTTTAAGTATGAAGCGATTTATTGCATTTAGTTTCGACCTAACCTTAGGTACACCTTACCCTTACTTTTAATTGAAACCAAAAAGAGGTATATCACTGTTAATGATACTATTGAATTTTATATTCCAATTAAAAAGATATGAAGACCAAGAAAAAGCTGCTAACTTTTTTCTTTAGCGGTTAAATTCCGTTTATATCTTTATTTATATAGTTTAAATAAAACATTACATTTTCACTGTAAAAATAAAAATTTATTTTTTATAAATATTTAAAGATTCAAAAATCACCCTAACAGCTTCAATGTTATGCTCTTATTAAGCTATTTAAATAAATTATAAACAAAATTAAAATAATAATTCAAACTACAAATCTTAACAAAAAAATCTTTAAATTATTTATTTGAAAAGATTGATTAATCATTGAACTTCCACTAATAAACATATAAATACCCTGACCTCCCATTATTTCTCTTCAACCTTGATCAATTCTCTTAATAATTTTTAAACCTATTATTAAAAATAATTTTCTAACAAATTTAGTTGATAAAATAGGTATAAATCACATAGAACCTAAAAAAGATGATATATTATAAAAATTTAAAGAATTCAAATTCCATGATAATTTAAATTTAGAAAATTCATATCCTACCCATATTCCAATTACTCTTACTAATAATGCCATCAACTTTAAAATTATTGGTAAAACAATAATTCTAGGAGAAGGAAAAATTAATCATCTTAATATTCTACCCCCTATAATAGCCAAAAATAATAAACCTAATATTCCCTTTAATATTCTTCACTCCTCATCAGTAACTGAATTTAAACTCTTAAAATTTAAGGTCCCAGTTATTGAATAATAAACCAACCGAAAAGAATAACATACTGTTAAACCTGTGGAAACAAAATATAAAAAATAAATAAAAACATTTAAATATGATAATCTAACTATTTCTAAAATTAAATCCTTAGAATAAAATCCAGCTAAAAATGGAGTACCACACAAAGCCAAATTCGCAATATTTATACAACTTAACGTTAAAGGTAATTGATTTACAATTCCCCCTATAAACCGAATATCCTGACAATTTCCTATATTATGAATTACAGAACCAGCACATATAAATAATAAAGCCTTAAATAAAGCATGAGTTAAAAGATGAAAATAAGCTAATAAAGGTATTCCTATTGATAAAATTCTTATTATTAAACCCAATTGACTTAAAGTTGATAAAGCAATAATCTTCTTTAAATCAAATTCAAAATTAGCTCCAACCCCTGCTATAAATATAGTTAAACACCCAATCAATAAAAGTACTATTCTAACAATAGTTCCTTCTATTAATATATTAAAACGAATCAATAAATATACCCCAGCTGTAACTAAAGTTGATGAATGAACTAAAGCAGATACAGGAGTAGGAGCTGCTATTGCCGCAGGTAATCAAGAAGAAAAAGGAATTTGAGCTCTTTTAGTAATAGCGGCCAACACAACCAATACACAAATTAATTGCATTTCAAAAGAATTCTTTATAGCTTCTAAATAATAAATATAATTCCAAGAACCAAAATTTAATATTCAAGCAATAGCCATTAATAAAGCCACATCCCCAATCCGATTAGACAATGCTGTAATTATTCCAGCATTATAAGATTTTTCATTTTGATAATAAATTACCAAACAATAAGAAACTAGTCCTAGCCCATCTCATCCCAATAAAATAGAAATTAAATTTGGTCTAATAATTAATAATATTATAGATAAAACAAATATTAAAACTAAAATAATAAAACGATTTATATTATAATCTCCGTGTATATATCCCTTTCTATAATAAATCACTAATGAAGAAATAAATAACACAAATCTTATAAATAATAAAGATATCCAATCTAATAACAAAGTTATTACAATAGAATTTCTATTTAAAGTTAATAATTCCCATTCAATAAAAACTACTAAATCTATTAAAATAAACTTTATAAATATAAAAAATAAAAATAAAGACCACCCTATTAAAAAATAAAAACTAACTAAACAAATTGATAAATAAATGATCTAAAGTAAAACTTACATCTTTGACACCACAAATCAATATTTTTATTAAACTATTTAAATATAATCATAACATACATAATTCTCTCTTCAAAATTAACAAATTTAAAGGAACTCAATGCAAAAATAATAATAAATACTCACGTATATATCCAGTAGAACATCTAAATATCCCCGAATAAATTTTACCATGCTGACTAAAAGAATATAAAAATAATCTATAAACAGCTCTAAAAAACGATATTAACATCAACATTACCATTCTAACAATAGATCACCCTACAATTCTATTTAATAGTCTAATTTCACCTAATAAATTTAATGAAGGGGGGGCAGCCATATTTCTTGAAATTAATAAAAATCACCACAAACATATCGAAGGTATTAAATTCATTATACCCTTATTAATAATTATTCTTCGACTTCCCGACCGTTCATAAGAAATATTTGCTAAACAAAACAAGCCAGAAGAACATAATCCATGAGCTAATATTATTCTATATGATCCTATTCATCCTCATAATGATATACTTATTATTCCAGATAAAGCAATCCCCATATGAGCTACTCTAGAATAAGCAATCATTGATTTCATATCAACCTGACGAATACAAATTAAACTAACTATAAACCCCCCAATCAAAGAAATTCTAATTCATAAAATATTTCAAACCAACCCAATAGAACATATTATTCTTATTACACGTATTAAACCATAACCTCCTAATTTTAATATAATCCCCGCTAAAATTATAGACCCTGCAATAGGGGCTTCCACATGAGCTTTTGGTAATCAAAGATGAACTAAAAATATAGGTATCTTTACTAAAAAAACAAAAATTATTCTTAAATAAAATAATAAATTATTATAATCATAAAAATTTATAAACAAAAATCTTAATCTCCCATTATTCTTATAAATATAAAAAATAGAAATCAACATAGGTAAAGAAGCAAACAAAGTATAAAATAATAAATATATCCCCGCTTGCAGTCGCTCAGGTTGATACCCTCACCCTAAAACTAAAAATAAAACAGGAATTAATCTTCTTTCAAAAAACAAATAAGACATAAAAAGATTAGTCACAGAAAATCTACACAATAATATAATTATTAAAACAATTATATTTAATATATATAAAATCTTTCTATAATTATTTGAAAAAATAGATTCACTTGCCATTATTATCAAAGCAACAATCCAAAAACTTAATAAAATTAAACCAAAAGATATTAAATCTAAACCAAAAATTATTCCTAAATGTATAAATATTCCTCTTCTTACTGTACTAAATATAAAAATAAATGAAATTATAAATATAAAAACCTGTAAAATCCAAAAAAAATTATTATAAAAAATTATAGGGGTTAAAAAAATTATAAAAAATAAATATTTTAACATTTTAAAATATTAAAAGAATTAAAATAATCATTACCATGACTCCGAATTATTCTAACTAAAATACCTAAACCTAAAGCCCCTTCACAAACAGAAAAAACTAAATAAAATATACTAAAATAACTTTCATAATTATATAATCTTAAAATAACTATCAATCCTATAAATAAAGAAATTACAATAAATTCCAATCTCAATAACATTAACAATAAATGTTTTCGTTTTGAAACAAATACCCAAGAACCACATAAAAATATAAACACAAAAAAATATTTTATTAAATATATTAACATTAGTTTTAATAGTTTAAACAAAACATTGGTCTTGTAAATCAAAAATAAGATTTTCTTTTAAAACTTCAGAGAAAAGAATTCTCTTTTCTATAATCCCCAAAATTATAATTTTAAATAAACTATTCTCTGAAATTATTCAATTAATTATTCTACTTAATCTAATCATCACATGAAATTTTATTCAAACAAATCATCCTCTTGCTATAGGACTACTTTTACTATTACAAACAATTAATATTTGCTTATCAAGAGGATTATTACTCAAAACCTTTTGATTTTCATATATTTTATTTTTAATTATACTCGGAGGCATATTAGTTTTATTTATTTATATAACTAGATTAGCATCAAATGAACTTTTTTCAATCTCCACTACTCAAATTTTATTAAATAGATTTCTTATTATTTTATTAACATCTCTATTTCTTTTAGATTCATTCAACTCCTGATCAATCTTAATAAACTGAGACATAACAAAATTCTCATTAATAATTAATGAAAATTCAATAGATTTATTAAAACTATATAATTTTCCTACAATAAATTTAACCCTACTATTAATCAATTATTTATTCTTAACACTTATTATTATTGTAAAAATTACCAACGTATTTTTTGGCCCTCTTCGTCAAATAAACTAATGAATAAACCTATACGACTCTCTCACCCACTTTTTAAAATTGCTAATAATTCACTAGTAGACTTACCAACCCCCTCCAATATTTCAGCTTGATGAAATTTTGGCTCATTATTAGGATTATGCTTAATTGTACAAACTTTAACTGGATTATTTTTAGCAATACATTATACAGCTAATATTGAAATAGCATTTTCCAGTGTAGCTCATATTTGTCGAGATGTAAATTATGGATGATTTTTACGAACTTTACATGCTAACGGAGCCTCTTTTTTTTTCATTTGTATTTATTTTCATATCGGGCGAGGTCTTTACTATGGATCTTACAAATTCCTTCATACATGAATAATTGGGGTTCTCTTATTATTCGTAGTTATAGGGACAGCCTTTATAGGTTATGTTCTTCCCTGAGGACAAATATCCTTTTGAGGGGCAACAGTTATTACTAATTTACTTTCAGCAATTCCTTACTTAGGAACTATATTAGTTCAATGAGTTTGAGGGGGATTTGCAGTAGACAATGCTACATTAACACGCTTTTTTACATTTCATTTTATTTTACCTTTTATTGTAATAGCCCTAACTATAATCCATTTATTATTCCTCCATCAAACAGGATCAAATAATCCTTTAGGGATCAATAGAAATTTTGATAAAATCCCTTTTCATCCTTACTTTTCTTTTAAAGATTTAATTGGATTTTTAATCTTACTTCTAACTTTAACTCTTCTAACACTTTTAAATCCATATTTATTAGGAGATCCCGATAATTTTACGCCAGCAAACCCACTTGTAACACCTGTTCATATCCAACCAGAATGATATTTTTTATTTGCTTACGCAATTTTACGATCAATTCCTAATAAATTAGGAGGTGTAATTGCCTTAGTAATATCTATTGCTATTCTATTTTTTATACCCTTAACTAAATCTAATTTCCAAGGAATTCAATATTATCCAATCAATCAAATTTTATTTTGAATTATAGTAAATATTCTAATTCTATTAACCTGAATTGGAGCGCGACCAGTAGAAGATCCTTACATCCTAACAGGGCAAATTCTAACAATCCTTTATTTTTTATATTTTATCATTAACCCCATAATTTTAAATTTATGAGATAATATTCTAAAAAATTAATTAATGAACTTGAACAAGTATATGCTTTGAAAGCATAATATAGAAGTAAAATCTTCTATTAATTTTACTTAATTTATTTAATAAAATAAATAGAATATATAAATTTTTAATCCTAAAAAAAACAATAAATAATTTAATGATAAAGGTAAAAAACTCTTTCAAGCTAAATACATTAATATATCATAACGATAACGTGGTAAAGTTCCGCGAACTCAAATAAAAATAAATGAAATAAATGTTAACTTAACATAAAATATAAAAGAATAAACATCGCCACCCATAAACATCAAAACAAATAATATTCTTATAAATAAAATTCTAGCATATTCAGCTAAAAAAATTAAAGCAAATCCCCCTCTTCTATATTCTACATTAAATCCTGAAACTAATTCTGATTCACCCTCAGCAAAATCAAAAGGAGTACGATTAGTCTCTGCCAAACAAGAAGCCAACCAAACCAAAGCCAAAGGTAAAGAAATAAATACAAACCAAATTAATCTTTGAAACTTAACTAACTCTAATAAAGAAAAACTTGAAATTAATAAAATAAAAGATATCAAAATTAAAGCTAAACTCACTTCATAAGAAATCGTTTGAGCTACTGCACGTAAACCGCCCAATAAAGCATAATTAGAATTAGAAGATCAACCAGCAATTATTACTGTATAAACCCCTAATCTTAAACAACACAAAAAAAACAAAATACCTAAATTAAATCTTCAACTTCCCCACTCCATAGGAAAAACCATTCAAGTTAATAAAACCAAAAATAATCTAATAATAGGAGAAAAATAATATATAATATAATTAGATATAACTGGATAAGTTTGTTCTTTAGTAAATAACTTAATAGCATCACAAAAAGGCTGTGGGATTCCTCAAAATCCTACCTTATTAGGACCCTTACGAATTTGAACATACCCTAAAACCTTACGTTCCAATAAAGTCAAAAAAGCTACTCCAATTATTACACAAATAACCAAAATTAATCCTCTTAAAAATCTTATAAAATAATCATAAATAAACAAATATTACTTGTATAATATACATATATGAATTCTAAATTCATGGCACTAATCTGCCAAAGTAATAATTAATATTATTCTTATCTATAAAAACTTTTTTAAATATTTGGTCCTTTCGTACTAAAATATTTTAACTTATTAAGGATAGAAACCAACCTGGCTTACGCCGGTTTGAACTCAAATCATGTAAAGATTCAATGGTCGAACAGACCAAAAACTTAAACTTCTACACCTAAATTAATCTTTAATTCAACATCGAGGTCGCAAACTTTTTTATCGATATGAACTCTCTAAAAAAATTACGCTGTTATCCCTAAGGTAATTTAATCTTATAATCACTAAAAATGGATCAATAATTCATACATTAATGTTTATATTTTATAAAGTTTATTAAATTTATTTATCACCCCAATAAAATAATTCCTTACCTAAAAACTTCTATCAACCAAATTATTTATAAATAAAAAATTATAAAAATCTATAGGGTCTTCTCGTCCTCTAATAACATTTAAGCTTTTTAACTTAAAAATTAAATTCTATCTTATTAATTTGAGACAGTTAATATTTCATCCAACCATTCATACAAGCCTTCAATTAAAAGACTAATGATTATGCTACCTTTGCACAGTCAAAATACCGCGGCCCTTTAAATTATATTCAGTGGGCAGGCCAGACTTTAAATTATTATCTAAAAGACATGTTTTTGTTAAACAGGTGAATATTATTTTTGCCGAATTCCTTAAATTAATCTTAATAAATTCTTTTATTTAAACTTTTACATATACTAATTTCATCATTATTACTAAATTTTTATTATTCAAATCTACATTTTAATATTAAAATTAAATTTTTAAAAATATTATAAATTATTCTTATAAATTAATACAAAATCTTTATTGTTAACCATTTCTAAATCTACAATTAATAATATAATAAAAAAATTATAATTAATATATTAAAGCTTATCCCTTAATATATTTATATTAAATAATAATTAATTATTAAATAAAATAATTATCTAAATAATATATAAATTAAATTTATTTCTTAAAAAACTAGATATCTTAAAAGACGAATAACATTTCATTACTAATAAATAATTAATAATTGTTATAAAACAAAAACTATCATAATTTATTAGCTCCTTTTAATTCGAGAATATTAAATCATTAATTCTTAATTAATAAACCCTGATACAAAAGGTACAAAAATTAAATTTTACTTTTAAATAAATAAACAATTTTTCAAATTTCTTCCACAATACTAATCTACTATAATAAAAATTATTTAATCTATAAACTATACAAAAAAACATAAACTTAAATTTATTTATATTAACTAACAAAAAAAAATATTATAATTAATAATTTTTTACTTTCAAATTATATTGAATTGCACAATTTCTTTTCAATGTAAACGAAAAGCTTCTCTTTAAAGCTTTAATTTGATCATTCTAGGTACACTTTCCAGTACACCTACTTTGTTACGACTTATCTCTTTTTAATAAAGAGAGCGACGGGCGATATGTACATATTTTAGAACTATAATCATTTAAATCAACTAATTTAAATTACTATTAAATCCACCTTCAAATAAATATTTCAACTTATTATCCATATAAATTCATTTATTGTAATCCATCTCCTCATAATTATATATTGCACCTTGATCTGAAATATATTATAATATAAATTCTAGAAAATTATAATTCTTATAAAATTTCCTTATAACGACGATATACAAATTAAATAAAATTATGTAAAATCTCTCGTGGACTATCGATTATGGAACAGATTCCTCTAATTAGATTAAAATACCGCCAAATTTTTTTAGTTTCAAGACTTTAACTACTACTACCAAATAATTACAACTTTACATTTTAAATAATAGGGTATCTAATCCTAGTTTATTAATAAATTTTAATAGCTTCATAATAATCTTCTTATAAATATTAAATAAATTTAAATTTCACCTTAAAATTTATAATCTTATTTATAATAAATCAATTAACTACATAATAATAAAATTCATTTGTATATTTTGTATAACCGCGGATGCTGGCACAAAATTAACCCATACTATTATCTATTACTAATTCTAAATTTCTTTAATTATTAATTTTAAATACTGCGATTAAAAATCAATTCTTATTTATTAAAAATAAAAATACTTCCCGCAACAACTCACATATAAAATATAAAAATAATAAATTATTCAGCCAAAAGAAAACTTTATATAATTAAAAAAAACAATAGAACATAAATATATTTATATTAATTATATATATATAAACAACTTTTTTTTAGTAATTCCTCCGCATGAAACAAACCCAGTTTTAAAATGTAATTAAAACAAAAATCCCCTCAAAAATTTTAATGATAATTTCACCTTAAAACCCCGTTTTTCTAAGCCCTCACTTAAAAAAACATTAATATTAATCATATTTTTATTTAATAATAAAAATTAATCTTATTAAATTAATTTTTTTATTTTCAAATTTTTAAAAATTTGAAAATTAAACGATTATTTTCATCTAATGCATTTTTTTATAAAATTGTGTATTTATTACTTTTACTTAAATTATTCAATCCCCTTTAATTCAGGAATTTCATTAAATTTTATTTTATAAATTACAAAAATTTATATTTCTATAATTTAATTTTATAATTAATTTATTTAAAATATATAATTTAAGTATTAATAAATCTAATTTTTATATAAAATTTATTAATTAATAAGTATTTATTTTATTAAAATTTAATATATATAAAGTATATATTTTGTATATAATTAGAATAAATATTTTATATATTAATAAATACATTATTTATAAATAATTAATATAATATTTGTATATAAAATATTTATCTATATTTAATAAAATAATTGATTTAATAATTTTTTTTTTCCTAATAGGGCTATATATTCTATAAATAAAACCTGTATTAATACATGTATTTGTTTATTAATAAATATACTTTCTTTCTTAACAATTAAATATATAATTACATATTAAAAGATCAAATTGTAGTCTATATATATAATTACACACTATATATATAGTAAATTTTTATATAAGACATTTTTTAAATTTTTCTTGCTTAAAAAATTTAATTAATAAATAAACATATTGTACATCAATTATAAATCTAATACATTTTTTTATCTATATAAATACAAAAAAAATAAAAAAAAATATT